TAATTTTTGTTCGAAATTTTAGTATTCAGATTTTATTTACATTTTCTATCGTAATTTTTGGGCCATTATATTAGCAAAAAAAAAGTATAATTAAATTTTATATGTTATATATAATATGTGATGGCATAAGTTGACACCACCAAAACTCGTTAACTTTGATGCGTTTAGTCGAGCCTTTCTTGGTTTAGGGGTTTAACAAGAATAACAGGATTTATTGAGCGTAGGGGGTAGGGGGGTTTAACGCGCGGAAACCAAAAGGGGGCATATAGTATAGATCTGTGTTGAGTAATAATATATTATGCACTTGAGATAAACATATGTAATTCTTAAGTTATGTCTTTAAATCTTTTCACTTAGATAATCGCAGTCAAGTAAAATGTTCAATCTTAATTCACTATTTGAAGTGTACACTCTGAAATGCAATTGAAAAGGAAAAAAGAAAAAGAACCTATGCATATAAGAGAACCGCGAAGCATGTGGGGTTATTGAAAGTGTGAACTACACAAGTAACCGGATGCAAGTATAAAGCTCTGGGGTGGATTAAACATGCCAAGTCCCGTGAAAGAGAAACCAGATACAAGGAATAATTAATAATATACCTTATTTACAGTTGTGTCCCTGGTTTTATCATTAATAATATGCAATTATGTAAACTGGTTGGTGGTTTCTTACTACATTAAATATTACTCGGTAAATGTGGATTGAGTCAATCAGAGGAGGTTGCTGAGGACGACAGATAGCTAGGTCAAGGACTAACTCAATTTAGATGGATTCGTATATTGATTCAAAAACCGATGCTTTATGCATGGCTTATATATTAGTACTTGCTTTATGATTGAAATAAAATCTTGGTGATAATACATATATGTACTATACCATTAATGTAATATTATGCATAGTATGCACTATACCATAATGTCAGAAGATAGTTTAATTTAGAACTCTGGCTTTGGGAGCCAGGAGTGAGAGTTGGAATCTCTTTTTTCTGGCGCTAGGGAGGGGTTTAACCTCCAATCTTCGGATTACAAAACCGATGCTTTAAATTAAGCTACTAAGGCAAGCTCATTCCATTGCTTTATTTTCTAGTCAACCTGCCAGTGGTATAATGATTAGAAATAATATAAAATATAGGACAGATGCGATTTGTCCAATAATAATAAAGGGGTGTTCTACTGGTATTCCCCCAATTCATGTTAGGATAAATATATCTGCGACTAGGGCTCAAAATAGGAGCTGGGTGACGGGCCGAAATGTTAGTCCTCGTTGTTTTGATGTGTGTAGGGCGGGTACTAGTATCAAAATAAGAATGGAAGATAGGAGGGCTAGGACTCCTCCAAGTTTGTTTGGGATTGATCGTAGGATGGCGTAGGCAAATAGAAAGTATCATTCGGGTTTAATATGGGGAGGGGTAACTAATGGGTTGGCCGGGGTGAAATTATCCGGATCTCCTAGAAGGTTGGGGGAAAATAGTGCTAGGGATGTGAGGGCTAGTAGTATAATTACAAATCCTAGTAGGTCTTTATAGGAGAAGTAGGGGTGGAAGGTGATTTTATCTGCGTTTGAGTTTAGGCCTGTTGGGTTATTTGATCCTGTTTCGTGTAGGAATAGTAGGTGAATGAGGGTGGCTGCAGCAACAATGAATGGGAATAGGAAGTGAAAGGCGAAGAATCGGGTCAGGGTTGCGTTGTCTACTGAGAATCCGCCTCAGATTCATTGTACTAGGGCATTTCCTACGTAAGGGATTGCCGATAATAAATTGGTAATGACTGTGGCGCCTCAGAATGATATTTGTCCTCATGGAAGGACGTAACCCACGAAGGCTGTTATTATTACTAGTAAGAAAAGGACAACTCCAATATTTCAGGTTTCTTTGTATAAATAGGACCCGTAATATAATCCTCGGGCAATGTGTATATAAAGGCAAATAAAGAAGAAGGATGCTCCGTTAGCATGTATACTTCGAATTAGTCACCCATAATTAACGTCACGGCAGATATGTGCAACTGAGGAGAAGGCGGTAGAAATATCAGATGTATAGTGTATAGCTAGAAATAATCCTGTAATAATTTGTGTGGCTAGACATAATCCTAGGAGTGACCCAAAGTTTCATCATACTGAAATATTAGAGGGGGCTGGTAGGTCAACCAGCGCGTGGTTAGCGATTTTGATCAGGGGGTGTGTTTTTCGTAGGCTTGCCATTAATGGTTTTTATAGTTGAATAACAACGGTGGTTCTTCAAGTCACTGGTCTTGGTTAAAATCCAAGTAAGAATTATGACTTATCTTGTTTCTTTACTGTTAATGGCTTTAATTATCGGGTTAGTTGCTGTGGCTTCTAATCCTGCACCTTATTTTGCTGCTTTTGGTTTGGTTGTAGCGGCTGGGGTTGGGTGTGGAATACTTATTGGACATGGTGGATCTTTTTTATCCTTAGTCCTTTTCTTGATCTACTTAGGTGGCATGCTCGTGGTGTTTGCTTATTCAGCGGCCTTGGCTGCTGAACCTTTTCCGGAGTCTTGGGGGGATCGTTCTGTGGCTGGTTACGTTCTAGTTTATTTATTAGGCGTTGGTTTGGTTGTTGGTCTATTTTGGGAAAATTGGTATGAGGGGTCTTGAATTGTTGCTGATGATTTAAAGGAGTTTTCTATATTACGGGGGGATATTGGAGGGGTAGCTGTAATATACTCGTCTGGGGGTGGTTTATTAATCATTAGTGCGTGGGTACTATTATTAACATTATTTGTAGTATTAGAGTTGACCCGTGGGCTTGGTCGTGGGGCTCTTCGTGCAGTTTAAATTATTGCTAATAGAATGGCAATGGTTATTGATAATAAAAAGATTGTTAAGTAGGTTTTGATTAAGCCTCGTTGTGAGTCACTAATAGTTTTGGCTATTTTAACTTGGGCAGAGGATATTCCTTTTGGTCCTACAGCTTCAAATCAGGTCTGATCTACTAGTTGTGTAGCAATTGATTGCCCCAGTACTAGGTTTAGTTTTGGAGTTAGTCGATGAATAATTATTGGGAAATAACCTAGTATATTTGAAAAGTGATGGAGTGGTGGTGTAGAATTAGTTTTAAATTGTTTGCCGGTTAGTCGTGCTAGTTCTATGGCTGTAAGTAGGCCAATAGTTGTTACGATAATAGCAGCTATCTTTAGGGTTAGTGGTATAGTTATGGTTGGAGTTTTGAAGGTTAGGAAGTTTGATGTGATAATAAGTCCTGCAACAATACTCCCTCAGGCAAGTCGTTTAATTGGGTTGATTACTATTAAATTGTTTTCATTGATCGGGGATGTGGGGTTGAATCGGGGGGTGCCTATAGTGACGAAGAATACTACTCGGAAACTATAAACGGCGGTGAAAGATGTGGCAATAAGTGTTAAGGTAAGGGCTCAGGCGTTTAGGTAGGAGGTGTTTAGTGCTTCAATAATGGCATCTTTTGAGAAGAATCCTGCTAGAAAGGGTGTTCCTGTTAGGGCTAGACTGCCGATGGTGAGGCAGGTTGAGGTGAATGGTAGCAGATTTTGTAATCCCCCTATTTTTCGGATATCTTGTTCATCATTGAGGCTATGAATAATGGAACCTGAGCATAAGAATAGTATTGCTTTGAAAAAAGCGTGGGTGCAGATGTGTAGGAACGCCAGTTGAGGTTGATTAAGGCCGATTGTGACTATTATAAGCCCTAGTTGACTGGATGTAGAAAATGCTACAATTTTTTTGATGTCATTTTGTGTTAAAGCGCAGGCGGCTGTAAATACTGTGGTTAATGCTCCTAAACATAGGCAGGTTGTTAATGCCAGGTTATTATTTTCTATAATAGGGTGGAGTCGAATAAGTAGGAAAATACCAGCGACGACTATAGTACTGGAATGAAGTAGGGCAGAGACTGGTGTGGGGCCCTCCATGGCGGAGGGCAGCCATGGGTGTAAGCCGAACTGGGCTGATTTGCCAGTTGCTGCTAAAATTAACCCAATAAGCGGAAGTGTTATGTCGGAGGTTTTTGATAACATAAAGATCTGTTGTATTTCCCATGAATTTAGGTTAACTGCAATTCAGGCTATACTTATGATCAGTCCAATATCTCCCACTCGATTATATAAGACGGCTTGTAGGGCTGCTGTGTTGGCATCAGCTCGTCCATATCATCAGCCAATTAGGAGAAATGATATAATACCTACTCCTTCTCATCCGATAAAGAGTTGAAATAGGTTGTTGGCGGTTACAAGAATAATTATAGCCACCAGAAAGAGGAGTAAATATTTGAAGAATCGGTTTATATTTGGATCTGAGTGTATGTATCATGATGCAAATTCAAGAATAGATCAGGTTACGTAGAGGGCAACAGGTGTAAAAATAATGGAGTAGTGGTCAAATTTAAAGCTAATATTAATATCAAAAAGGGTTGTATTTATTCAGTGTCAATTAGTAATGATGGTTTCAGTTCCTTGGTCTAGAAATAGTATGAGTGGTAGAAGACTAATAAAAAATGCAGTGCTTACAGCGGTTTTAACACATGTAGTGGCCCAATTTGGGCTTTTAGGGGAATTATTGAGTGTTATTAATAGAGGACAAATAAGAGTTGTGATAACTAGAATTAGTGATGATGATAAGATCAGGGTTGTTGGGTGCATAGCTTCCACTTGGATTTGCACCAAGAGTTTTTGGTTCCTAAGACCAATGGATAGGCTATTATCCTTTAGAAGCACAAGGAAGCCACGGAGTTTAACCATGAACATAAGTATTAGCAGTACTTACTGCCTTTAGGCCTTCCTTGGTGAGTAAGAGGATTCTAACCTCTATTTTTAGAATCACAATCTGATGTTTTGGTTAAACTATACTTACTAGTAGCATCAGCCCCAGATGAGTTCTGGTTTTGTTACTAGTAGGATAACAGGGATAAGGTGAAGAACTATTAGTAGATGTTCTCGGGTGTGAAATGGCGAAAGTCCTTTGATGTGGTTTGGTGTTGGCCCTCGTTGGGTTATTAAGAATAGGTATAGGGAGTAAGCTGCTGTGATTAGTGTTCCTAATCCTGTAAGCATAATTGTTCATGGGGATCAGTTAAATAAGGTAGTAATAATTATGATTTCACCTATTAGGTTTGGGAGGGGTGGTAGTGCTAGATTTGCTAAGTTAGCAGTAAATCATCAAACTGCAGTTAGTGGAAATATTATTTGGAGGCCTCGGGCCAATATTATAATCCGGCTGTGGGTTCGTTCATAAGCGGTATTGGCTAGACAAAATAGTGCTGAAGATACTAGTCCGTGGGCAATTATTAAAATGATTGCACCTGTGAATCCTCAAGGGGTTTGAACTAGAATTCCTCCTGCTACTAAGCCTATATGGCTCACAGATGAGTAGGCGATTAGGGATTTTAGGTCTGTTTGTCGTAGGCAGATTGAACCAGTTATAAGAATGCCTCATAGGGCTAAAATAATAAATGGGTAAGTGAGTTCTTTTGAGAGTGGGTCTAATATAATTATTATTCGTATTATTCCATAGCCCCCAAGCTTTAGCAGTACTGCGGCCAGAACTATAGATCCTGCTACTGGGGCCTCAACGTGGGCTTTTGGTAATCAAAGATGGACTCCATAGAGTGGTATTTTTACTAGAAATGCAATTAAGCATCCGGCTCATCAAATACTATGGCCTCAGGAGTTAAGCGTGAGTGGTTGGGAGTATTGTAAAATTAGTATTGATAGTGTTCCTGTTGATTGTTGAAGTAGGAGGAGGGCAATTAGGAGTGGCAGTGAGCCTGCTAAGGTGTAAAATAAAAAGTAAGTTCCGGCATTTAGGCGTTCAGTTTGGTTACCCCACCGGGTAATAATGATGAGCGTGGGGATGAGGGTGGCTTCAAATATAATATAAAATATAATAATCTCTGTGGCCCCAAATGCTATAATTAGGAAAGTTTGTAAGGAGGTTAAAAGGCTAATATATAGGCGTTGTCGATTAATTGGTTCTGGGTGTAAGTGGTTTTGGCTAGCCAAGATTATTAAAGGGAGAAGTCAGCATGTTAAGACTAGGAGGGGGGTGGATAAGGGGTCTGTGGCTAAGTATATATTGGAGGTCGATCATCCAGTTTCTGATGGTCATTTTAGTCAGGTAAGGCTGATAAGTGCAATTAATAGGCTTTGAGCAGTTGCTGTGGGTCACAGTCATTTAGGTGATGATGACCAGATTATTGGGAATAATATAATTGTTGGAATTAATACTTTTAACATTGTAGGAGATTTAGGTTCTGTAGTCGATCAGTTCCATGGGTTCGGGCAGTGGCAACCAATAGGGCTAGACCTGCGCTGGCTTCGCAGGCAGAGAAGGCCAGTAAGAGTATTGGGGCTGCGGAAAATATGGTTGATTCAAGTTGTATGGTTCAAAGGGCTAGTGCAATGAATAAGGATAGCATTATTCCTTCCAGGCAAAGCAGCGCAGAGAGCAGGTGGGTGCGATGAAACGCTAAACCTATGAGACCTAATATAAAAGCTGAGCTAAAGCTGAAGTGTACGGGTGTCATGAGGGGATTATGGAGTTAAACCATAGTTATCTGAGTCGAAATCAGAGGTCTTATATTGGACTAAACCCCTATTCTGCTCATTCTAGGCCTCCTTGGACTCATTCATAAATTAAACCCAGAGTAAGTAAGATTAGGACTGCTATAGCTCAGAAGAAGGTGTTGGCAGGGTTGTTGAGTTGGTCTCCTCAGGGTAGTGGGAGGAGTAGGGCAATTTCTAGATCAAATAATAAAAACAAGATAGCTACTAGAAAAAATCGTAGTGAGAATGGAAGTCGGGCTGATCCGAGTGGGTCGAAGCCGCATTCGTATGGTGATAGTTTTTCTGCGTCTGGTTTCATCTGAGGTAATCAAAAAGATACAGTCGCTAATACCAGGGAGAGGGCTATTGTAATAGTCAGGATTGCAATAACTAAATTCATTATCTTTCCTTGGGGTCTAACCAAGACTGGGTGATTGGAAGTCACTTGTACTAGCTTTAAATACTAGAAAGATATGAGCCTCATCAATAAATTGATACGTAAAGGAATAGCCATACTACGTCTACAAAGTGTCAGTATCATGCGGCAGCTTCAAAGCCGAAGTGGTGTTCGGATGTAAAGTGATATTGAATTTGTCGGAGCAGGCAGACGGCCAGGAATGAGGATCCGATAATAACGTGTAATCCGTGGAATCCTGTGGCCACAAAGAATGTTGAACCGTAAACTCCGTCTGCGATTGTGAAAGGTGCCTCATAGTATTCTATGGCTTGTAAGGCGGTAAAGTAAAGTCCTAATAAAATTGTTAGTATTAGTGACTGGATGGCTTGTTTGCGGTTATTTTCTATTAAACTATGGTGGGTTCATGTTACTGTGACCCCTGATGCTAGGAGAACAGCTGTATTAAGTAATGGGACTTCAAATGGGTCTAAGGTGGTGACTCCTGTTGGTGGCCAGCATCCTCCTAGTTCAGGGGTGGGTGCCAGACTTGAGTGGTAAAAAGCTCAGAAAAATCCAAGGAAGAAGAATACCTCAGATGTGATAAATAAAATTATACCATAGCGTAAGCCTTTCTGTACTGGTGGCGTGTGGTGGCCTTGGAATGTCCCTTCTCGAATAATATCTCGTCATCATTGATATATTGTTAAAAGTAGGAGTATTAGTCCGAGGGTTATAAGTGTAATAGAGTGGAAGTGAAATCAGATTGCTAAGCCGGATGTTAGTAGTAAAGCTCCGACTGCGCCGGTTAGAGGTCATGGGCTTGGATCAACTATATGATATGCGTGTGCTTGGTGGGCCATTAAACGTTCTCTTGTAAATATAAGCTAAGGAGAAGGACAAACACATAGGCTTGAATTATTGCTACTGCCACCTCTAGTAGTGTTAGGAGAAATAAGACGGCGGCTGTGAGAATTGCTACTGCGGGTATTATTGGCAGAAGGACGAATACGGCGGTGGCGATTAATTGAATCAGAAGGTGCCCTGCGGTGAGGTTGGCTGTTAGTCGGACGCCTAGGGCTAATGGTCGAATAAAAAGGCTAATTGTTTCAATAATAATAAGTACAGGAATTAATAGGATGGGTGTACCTTCTGGCAGGAGATGGCCTAGAGCTATTGTTGGTTGATTACGTATTCCAATAATAACTGTGGCGAGTCATAGTGGGATGGCAAATCCTATATTTAATGATAGTTGTGTTGTTGGGGTAAAAGTATATGGCAAAAGTCCAATTATATTGATAGTAATTAAGAATACTATTAAAGAGGCTATTATAAGTGCTCACTTGTGGCCGCCTGTATTTAGTGGTAGTATAAGTTGATTAGTAAATCGGTTAATAAACCATCCTTGGATGGTAATAAGGCGGTTATTAATTCATCGTGATGTAGAAGTGGGATATAATACTCAGGGTAGAGCAATTGCGATAGCAATTAGTGGAATGCCCATATAGGATGAGCTTGCAAATTGATCAAAAAAACTTATTGCCATGGTCAGTTTCAGGGTTCAGTTTTGTGTTTTTCAGAGTCCAGAAGAGCTGGTTCGTTATGTGATGTATGACTTATTACTTTGGTGGGGATGACGGTAAGAAATACCAATCATGAAAATACTAAAATTGCAAATCAAGGGGCTGGGTTTAATTGAGGCATTTCACTAGGGGTGGTTGGGAGGCACCATTCTTTGGCTTAAAAGGCCAATGCTGAGGTCCATATTTAGCTTCCTAGTGAGGCGTCTTCTAGTATTAATGAGGATCAGTTTTCAAAGTGTTCAAGTGGAACTGATTCCACTACGATAGGTATAAAGCTGTGATTTGCCCCACAGATTTCGGAGCATTGTCCATAGAATACCCCAGGGCGAGAGGCAATAAAGGCTGTTTGATTAAGACGTCCTGGGACTGCATCTATTTTTACTCCAAGGGATGGAACAGCTCAAGAGTGTAACACGTCTTCAGCAGATACAAGCACTCGGATGGGGGATTCTATTGGGATAACTATTCGGTGATCCGCTTCAAGGAGACGGAATTGTCCCGGGCTAAGGTCTTGGGTTGGGATTATGTACGAGTCGAAGCTCAGGTTTTCATAGTCAGTGTATTCGTAGCTTCAATATCACTGATGTCCTATGGCTTTAATCGTTAGGTGGGGGTCATTGATCTCATCTATAAGGTAAAGAATTCGTAAGGAGGGGAGGGCAATCAAAATAAGGATTACGGCTGGTAACACAGTTCATACAATCTCAATCTCTTGGGAGTCTAAAATATACTTGTTTGTAAGTTTTGTTGATACTATTGCAATAATAATATAAAGCACTAGAGTACTAATTAAGAACACGATTATTAAAGCATGATCATGGAAGTGAAGAAGTTCTTCTATAACGGGTGATGCCGCGTCTTGGAATCCTAATTGTGAGGGATGTGCCATTAAGCTTTAAGCTTAAGGCATGCAGGAGTTTAACCTACGATTTCATCTTGACAAGATGTTGTAATTTTCGGGTTTACTAATGTCTTAAAGGAAGTGACAGAGTGGTTATGTGATTGGCTTGAAACCAGTTGATGGGGGTTCAATTCCTCCCTTTCTCGTTAATTTGATTGAACTTGTACAAATGCGGGCTCTTCAAATGTGTGATAGGGAGGAGGGCATCCGTGGAGTCATTCAACATTTGTTATGGTTAATTCTACAGATGAAACTTCTCGTTTAGCAGCGAAGGCTTCTCATAAGATAAATAAAAATATAATTACTGCTACTAAGGAGATTAGGGATCCAATAGATGATACTGTATTTCATAGAGCATACGCATCTGGGTAGTCTGAGTATCGTCGGGGTATTCCCGCTAGGCCAAGGAAATGTTGTGGGAAAAATGTGAGGTTAACTCCAATAAATATTACCATAAAATGGATTTTAGTTCATGTGCTGTGTAGGGTGTATCCTGTAAATAGTGGGAATCAATGAACGAAGGCCGCTATAATTGCGAATACGGCTCCTATTGATAAGACATAGTGAAAATGTGCAACTACATAGTAAGTATCATGTAATACAATATCTAGGGATGAGTTGGCTAGTACAATTCCCGTTAAACCGCCTACTGTAAATAAGAAGATGAAACCCAGTGCCCAGAGTAGAGGCGTTTCTCATTTAATTGATCCCCCATGAAGTGTGGCTAATCAACTAAAAACTTTTACTCCTGTTGGAATAGCAATAATTATTGTTGCGGATGTGAAGTATGCACGGGTGTCTACGTCCATTCCGACTGTAAATATGTGGTGCGCCCATACAATAAATCCTAATAGGCCGATGGCCATTATAGCCCATACTATTCCCATATACCCGAAGGGCTCTTTTTTGCCTGCATAATAAGCCACAACATGAGAAATAATGCCAAATCCTGGTAGGATTAAAATATATACTTCTGGGTGACCAAAGAATCAGAATAAGTGCTGATAAAGGATAGGATCTCCCCCTCCTGAGGGGTCAAAGAATGTGGTATTAAGGTTTCGGTCTGTTAGAAGTATTGTAATCCCGGCAGCCAGAACTGGTAAGGATAGCAGTAGTAAGACAGCAGTGACTAAAACGGATCATACAAATAGTGGGGTCTGATATTGGGATATTGCTGGGGGTTTTATATTGATTGTAGTTGTAATAAAATTAACTGCCCCAAGGATAGATGATACACCTGCTAGGTGAAGGGAGAAGATAGTTAGGTCCACTGATGCTCCTGCGTGAGCTAAATTGCCTGCAAGGGGTGGGTAAACTGTTCATCCTGTACCAGCTCCAGCTTCAACACCAGATGAGGCCAGCAGCAGAAGGAAGGATGGGGGTAGGAGCCAGAAGCTTATATTGTTTATCCGTGGAAATGCTATATCAGGGGCTCCAATTATTAATGGGACAAGTCAGTTACCAAAGCCCCCAATAAGAATAGGTATTACTATAAAGAAGATTATGACGAAGGCATGTGCGGTAACAATAACATTATAGATCTGATCATCGCCGAGGAGGGACCCTGGTTGGCTTAGTTCAGCTCGAATTAGCAGGCTTAGGGCGGTTCCAACTATCCCGGCCCAGGCACCAAATACCAAGTAAAGGGTGCCAATGTCTTTGTGGTTTGTAGAGAAGAATCAGCGCGTGATTGCCACAGGTAGGATGGCCGAATAGGTGGCGGATTGTAGCTCCGTACACAGAGGTTTAAATCCTCTTTCTATCAAGCCTCGTAGTGAGAGTACACGTTGGATTGCAAATCCAAAAACGCAGATTTACGTCTGCCGGGGCTTTCCCGCCTTACTCGGCTAACGGCGGGAAAGTAGATGAATGCCCGCTGGTTCGGGCGCTTAGCTGTTAACTAAGAGCTTGTAGGATCGAGGCCTTCTCATCTAGTAAGGCCTTAGCTTAATTAAAGTGTCTGGGTTGCATTCAGAAGATGCGGTATAGAGCTCCGCAGGTCTTAATTAGGGGCTAGGAGATTTTAACTCCTGCTTAGAGCTTTGAAGGCTCTTGGTCTAGTTATCCTAAGTCCCTAAGTGATGAGTGTTATAATGGCTGGGGTAATTGGTAGAAGTCCAAGGGCGGCTGTAGTAAAAAGGGCCAGGGTAATTGTAGATTGGGTTGTGTGAGTTCGTCATGGTATTGTAGCATTGGTTGTATTTGGGGAGATGGTTAGGGTTATTGCGTAACATAGTCGTAGGTAGAAGTATAGGCTTAGAAGGGCGGCTAGGGCTATAACTGTTGCTGTGAGCGGTAGCTGTTGTTTTGCTATTTCCTGTAGAATTAATCATTTAGGCATAAATCCTGTTAATGGTGGGAGACCCCCTAGTGAGAGAAGAGTTAGGGCGGTGGTTGATACTAGTATTGGGGCTTTTGATCATATTGTTGTTATGGTTGTAATTTTTGTGGTTGATGTTATTTTTAGTGACAGGAATGCTGCGGATGTTATAAATAAGTATATGCTTAGGGTAAGTAGTGTTAGGTGGGGGGCATATTGTGAAATAATAATTATTCATCCCATATGGGCAATTGAGGAGTATGCTAGAATTTTTCGGATTTGAGTTTGATTAAGTCCTCCTCAGCCTCCAATTAGTGTAGATAAAATTCCTAGTAGTGTAAGCATTATAGGGTTAATGGCAGGTGCTACTTGAATAATTAGTGCGAGTGGGGCTAGCTTTTGTCAAGTGGATAGGATTAATCCTGTAAGTAAATCAAGTCCTTGAAGTACTTCTGGTAGTCAGAAGTGTATTGGTGCTAGTCCAATTTTTAGTGCTAGGGCAGCAATTATTATTGAGGAGGCTATTGGGTGGGATAAATTGTTAATACCTCATTCGCCTGTTATCCATGCATTTGTGGTTGCGGCGAAGAGGATTATTGCTGCAGCGGTTGCTTGTGTTAAAAAGTACTTTGTGGCTGCTTCAACTGCTCGGGGGTGGTGTTGTTGGGTTATTAATGGGATAATTGCTAGGGTATTAATTTCTAAACCTATTCAGGCTAGTAATCAGTGCGAGCTGGCAAAGGTTAGGGTAGTTCCTAATCCTAAACTGGATAATAGGATGGTGAGTACATAAGGGTTCATTGATAGGGGAGGGATTTTAACCGTCATGTTTGGGGTATGGGCCCGAAAGCTTTATTAGCTGACCTTATCTTAGAAAGTGGTGTAGAGGAAGCACCAGGAGTTTTGATCTCCTGAGTATGGGTTCAATTCCCTTTTTTCTAGGAACTGGGGGGACTTTAACCCCCATAAGCCACTCTATCAAAGTGGTCCTTGAAAATTCAGGCACGGTTCCTTGAGGTTATAATTGTGGAGGAAGTCCTGCAAGTGCAATTGGAAGAGCGGTGTGTCAAAGGACTAGGGCTAGGGTTAGAGGGAGGAAATTTTTTCAGACTAGGTGTATTAGTTGGTCGTATCGGAATCGTGGGTAGGAAGCTCGAATTCATAAAAACATTATTGATAGGAGTGCGGCTTTAGTTATTAAATTAATTGTTGTTAATTCTGGAATAGAGGGTATATGTGATGCTCCTATAAAAAGAATGGCTGATAGGGTATTTATTAATAAAATATTGGCATATTCGGCTAGAAAAAATAGGGCGAAGGGTCCGCCGGCATATTCTACGTTGAAGCCCGATACTAATTCGGATTCTCCTTCTGTTAGGTCGAACGGTGCACGGTTTGTTTCGGCTAAGGTGGAGATATATCATATTGCAGCTAGTGGTCAGGCTGGGATTAGAAGTCAAATACTTTCTTGTGCGGTATTAAATATTTGTAATGTATAGCCTCCAGAGAATATAATAATAGAGAGTAGGATTAGTCCAAGGCTTACTTCATATGAAATTGTTTGGGCCACTGCTCGTAGGGCACCAATTAGTGCATATTTTGAGTTGGATGCCCATCCTGATCCTAAGATTGAGTATACGGCTAGACTTGATAGTGCTAGGATAAATAAGATTCCCAGATTTAAATCTACTACTGGTTGGGGTATTGGCATAGGTGCTCATAATATTATAGCCAGGGTTAATGCGAGTATAGGGGTTGCTAAGAATAAAAATGGAGATGATGTAGATGGGCGGATTGGTTCTTTAATAAAGAGTTTGACCCCATCTGCGATTGGTTGTAGGAGTCCATAGGGTCCTACAATATTTGGCCCTTTTCGTAGTTGTATATAACCTAGAACTTTTCGTTCAAGAAGTGTAAGGAAGGCTACGGCCAGTAGGACGGGTACAATATAAGCGAGTGGACTAATTAGATGGGTTAATAGGGTGTTTAGCATAACTAAGAAGAGGATTTGAACCCCTGACTAGAAGGGCTTAGGCCTTTTGCAATTACCATGCTCTGCCATCTTAGTATGGCTTTATTTTGGCCTGCATTTTGAGTCCTCCCTTTATTTAATTTAGTTGTCTTCATTAATTAGGGGTAAGGCGTGCTTTTAGCATAGGCCTTCTTTTTCCGGTCCTTTCGTACTAGGAAAAATGACATTACAGATAGAAACTGACCTGGATTGCTCCGGTCTGAACTCAGATCACGTAGGACTTTAATCGTTGAACAAACGAACCCTTAATAGCGGCTGCACCATTAGGATGTCCTGATCCAACATCGAGGTCGTAAACCCTCTCGTCGATATGGACTCTTGGAGAGGATTGCGCTGTTATCCCTTGGGTAACTTGGTTCGTTGATCGGTCTTAGTGGCCGGATCATAATTGGTCAGAATTTCTGTGACTTAGAAGTGTGATTCTTGGTTCTAGGGTTTATTCCAGTCCACTTGGAGGATTATTTGTTCTCCATGGTCGCCCCAACCGAAGGTAAAATTCCAATTTCTACTAGGTTTATACTTATTTAGTAAGTTGTTTAACATAGGTGTATTTGTACCTTAAGCTCCAAAGGGTCTTCTCGTCTTGTATTTTTATACCCGCTTCTGCACGGGTAGATTAATTTCACTGACTTGAAAAGGGAGACAGCTAAGCCCTCGTTTAGCCATTCATACAGGTCTTCATTTAAAAGACAAGTGATTGCGCTACCTTTGCACGGTCAAAATACCGCGGCCGTTAAACTTGTAGTCACCGGGCAGGCTGGACCTCCTATACATGGGGGTTTGCAGGAGGCGATGTTTTTGGTAAACAGGCGAGGCTTGTGTTTGCCGAGTTCCTTCCATTTCTTTTAGTCTTTCCTTGTAACACTCCAGTGTTGGTTTAACGATATAGGTGTTGTGGTAGTTTCTTGATTTTTTTGTTACTCACATTACCCTCTTTTTTTGGGTTCGTTAATTTCTAGTGGTTTATCCGATCTAGTTTACACTTGTGTTGGGAGAGGGTTGTATCCTCTTGTTACTCATTTTAGCATAGTTACTTCCATGGTGGCATGGAATAGCCTAATATTTTTAGGGGAGTTGGGTTGTTTATCAGTATAATAAACTGTGTGTCGTTTGAGCTTTAACGCTTTCTATTCAGATGGCTGCTCTTAGGCCCACTGGAATGACTAGTTTTATAAAATATGACTCTTATCCTCCTATTTAAGGTTGTGTCCTTAGTTAAAGGGGCTGTACCCCCTTTAATTAACTCTCGTGTTTCTCTTTTATGCTTGGCTTAGATATCTCTTAGTTGGTTAAAGGGGCGCGAGGCTGAACTTCTATTCATTTCTTAGGCAACCAGCTATCACCAAGTTCGGTAGGTTTATCACCTCTACCCGGGGCTCTTCCCACTCTTTTGCCACAGAGACGGGTTCGCCCTCGATAGGCTGTCCCGGGGTAGCTCACTTGGTTTCGGGGTTTCAAACTAAAGGTCGCTTTGCTTGTGTGGTGCTGGCTAAATCATGATGCAAAAGGTACGAGGGTTAGGCTCTACTTTTTTGTACTTATATGGGTTATTTCATTACTCTTTCAGCTTTTCCTTGCGGTACTTTCTCTATTGCTTAAAGTTACCTTTTCCGTCTCCCGTACTAAGGTGGAAAAATGGTTTAGTTTTCTAGTTTAGTTAATTTTATATTATTTATGTTGTTGGGTTAATTTTATGGTTAAGCTAGCTGTTTGGTTCAGGGTGATCCAATTTGCATGGATGTCTTCTCGGTGTAAGGGAGATGCTTAACTTTCTCAGCCACATCCTGGGTTTGATCCAAGTGCACCTTCCGGTACGCTTACCATGTTACGACTTGCCTCCCCTTGTCGGTGCTTTGGTATTAAGAATATTTATCGCTGTGTGACAGGGGAGAGTGACGGGCGGTGTGTACGCGCCTCAGAGCCGGGTTCAAAAGGACACTCTTTTTCCTTTTTACTACTAAATCCTCCTTCGAGTAAGTTTTCAGGATACTATTCGTAAATATTCTATAATAGAAAATGTAGCCCATTTCTTCCCACTTCATGCGCTACACCTCGACCTGACGTTCTGGGATGTGTCCATTTAGCTTACTGTTAATCCTTCACAGGGTAAGCTGACGACGGCGGTATATAGGCGGGGGTGACTAGAAGTGGTGAGGTTTAACGGGGGTTATCGGTTCTAGAACAGGCTCCTCTAGGGGGGTCTAAGGCACCGCCAAGTCCTTTGGGTTTCAAGCTAACGCTCGTAGTACCCTGGCGGACGTTTATTGTGGATTAACGTCTAGGTTTACGGTTGAGCATAGTGGGGTATCTAATCCCAGTTTGTTTCTCAATTTTCGTGGAGTCAGGTGGACTATATTAAAGTTACTTTCGTTTGTGGGCTTCGGACACTCGGGAGCGTATAACGGCCAGGAGGCCCTTTGGCTTTATTTTGTTTCCCTTAACCACCCTTTACGCCGTATCTATTAACTAGGGCCTCTCGTATAACCGCGGTGGCTGGCACGAGTTTTACCGGCCCTCTTGGCACTAACTAAGTCAAGTTTTCACTTATGGCTTAATATTTATCACTGCTGAATTCCCTTGGGGGTGTGGCTTGGCAAGGCGTTTTGGGCTAAGAGATTAGTGCCTGATACCTGCTCCTCGTCCTCGGGCAGGGGATTAAGGGCATTCTCACAGGGGTGCGGATACTTGCATGTGTAATTTGTGCTAAAGTTAACAGTAAAGTCAGGACCAAGCCTTTATGCGTGCGGAGCTTTCTAGGGCCCGTCCTAGCATCTTCAGTGCTATGCTTTATTTTAAGCTACGCTAGC